AGAAAATAGAGGGGAAAGATACCAAAGCAGTCCTGTATCAGACTGGCTGTCTTCTTGTAGTTGGATCCCCAAGTTTTTGGAATGCTCCAAACTCTACTTGAGCATCCAAATCTGGGTCAATACCAGCAAAAACATCTCTGAACAAGGTTCTAGCACCATGCCAAATGTGTCCGAAGAAGAAGAGCAAAGCAAACGAAGCATGCCCAAAAGTAAACCAACCCCTTGGACTGCTACGAAAAACACCATCGGATTTCAAAGTCGCACGATCTAATTCAAAAATTTCACCCAATTGAGCGCGTCTAGCATATTTTTTCACAGTAGCAGGATCACTATAACTGACTCCATTGAGTTCACCGCCGTAGAACTCAACGGTTACACCTACTTGTTCAACACTATACTTCGATTCTGCCCTTCTAAAAGGAACATCAGCTCTAACAATTCCATCGCCGTCTACCAAAACGACTGGAAATGTTTCAAAAAAAGTAGGCATACGACGTACAAAAAGCTCACGGCCTTCTTTATCTCTAAAGATAGGGTGTCCTAACCATCCAACCGCTATTCCATCTCCGTTATCCATTGAGCCTGCCCTGAATAATCCTCCTTTTGCCGGATTATTGCCGATATAATCATAAAAAGCTAATTTTTCAGGAATTTTAGACCAGGCTTCTGATAAACTTTGATTTTCGGCTAGCCCAGCGCTAATTCTTCGATATATCTCTTGCTGGAAGTAACCCTGATCCCATTGATAGCGAGTCGGGCCAAATAATTCGATGGGGGTAGTTGCTGAACCATACCACATAGTTCCAGCAACAACAAAAGCTGCAAAAAAGACAGCTGCGATACTACTGGAAAGTACGGTTTCAATATTTCCCATACGCAATCCTTTGTATAGACGTTGTGGCGGTCGGACGCTAAGATGGAATAAACCCGCTAATATGCCCAATGTACCTGCTGCAATATGATGAGAAGCTATTCCTCCCGGAACAAAAGGATCAAACCCTTCCACGCCCCACGACGGATTTACAGGTTGTACTTTTCCCGTTAGTCCATAAGGATCGGACACCCATATTCCGGGACCATACAAGCCTGTTACATGAAATGCACCAAAACCAAAGCAAGCCACCCCGGAGAGAAATAAATGAATTCCAAAGATCTTGGGCAAATCCAAAGAAGGTTTTCCTGTCCGTTCATCACAAAATATTTCTAGATCCCAATAGACCCAATGCCAGATAGCTGCCAAAAAGCATAAGCCAGAAAACACAATATGTGCCCCAGCTACACCTTCGTAACTCCAAATTCCCGGATTCGTTACAGTCCCTCCTGTGATACTCCAACCTCCCCATGAATTGGTTATTCCTAACCGAGTCATGAAGGGAATAACGAACATACCCTGTCTCCACATTGGATCAAGAACAGGATCAGAAGGATCAAAAACTGCTAATTCATACAGAGCCATCGAGCCCGCCCAACCAGCAACCAGAGCTGTATGCATTATATGAACGGAAAGCAACCGGCCGGGATCATTCAATACAACGGTATGAACACGATACCAAGGCAAACCCATGGAAAATACCCCTTTATCAAAGAAAAATAGACACTACGTAACTTTATTGCATTGAAAAAAACTATACTATGACTATCCTATGGACCTCCCTTGTTCGGTGGATTATTTCCTAAGAAGGGCTAGGTTACTATTTATTCTATTCTGTTTGTAATAATGGAATAATTCTGTTCGTAGGAACAAAGAGAAGCAGATTTATTCTATACTCGATAAGTACCAATACGCAATGGGGGGTTGGTACCATTTTCTATGAGTAAATGTTTATCATTAGAAGGACTTATTCGTAAAAATTTTCCTTTATTTATTTTGTCTTTCTTTCTAAATTTTTCTAATTTATGGATAAAATAAATATGATAAAGCCAATATTATAAAGACAATAAAACCATATTGTTACGTTTCCACATCAAAGTGAAATATAGTATTTAGTTCTTTTTTCTTTCAATTCATGCCTATTGGTGTTCCAAAAGTACCTTTCCGCAGTCCTGGAGAGGAAGATGCATCTTGGGTTGACGTATAGTGCGACTTGTCAGATATATTGGGTCATATGGGATTTCCCCGTTCTCTCCCCCGATCGAGATATCCTCTGTTTCGCCCAAGAAAGAGAAATTGAATCATCAAAAAATTGGAGCGTGAAGTGCAATTAGATGCATTCTTTGGGGAGATTCATAGTACTATTATCAATTAGAATAATTTATGGTTGGCTTTGGTTGGACTAAAAAATGAAGTATCCAGGCTCCGTTTAGAAAAAACCCAATTGGTAATATATCTATGATTACTACATGTATCATAAATGATTGCTGTTTGTTATTTGTAAAGTCATAACAAAAAGAAATGGTGATGGGAAGATTTGTCCTATATGTGCAAATCCAAATCGGGCAGATCTTTACCCGGAGTAGAGCATAGACCTAAAAAGATGAAAGAGACCCATTCAGGAACAAG